ATAGCATTATCCATTAGAAATGAATTTTCTAGCATTTGACTCCGTACTACTGAAAGATTTATTCGCATAGTTAAAAGATAACCCAAAAAGCCGAAGATGTGCTTGGATAATTGGTTTATATAAACCCTTCCTGCTTGAGACCACACATAAAAATGGGATTGCCATAAATGAACAAGGTAATATTGCCATTTATTCATCAAAAGAGGCGTATCCTTTGATACCAGAATGGATTTTCCTTGATATCTAACATAATGGATCACGAGATCCGGGAAGAACCATAGGCTAGTCGTAAAATCATCAGAAAAGAATTTTTCTACGGAATGTTTTATTTTTCCATAGAAATATATTCGCTCAAAAAAGTTCCCAAAGGATGTTAATCGTAAATTAGAAGATTGATTACGTAGAAAAAGTAAGATGGATTCATATTCACAAAGATGAGAATTATACAGGAACAAAAAGAATCTTGGATTACTTTTTAAAAAAATAGAAATTAATTTATTTGGAATAATAAATCTATTACAATTATAATACTCGTGAAGAAAAACCCGTAATAAATGCAAAGAGGGCGCATCTTTTTCCCAGTAGCGAAGAGTTTGAACTAATATTTCCAGATGAATGGGGTAGGGTATTAGTACATCGGATACAGAATTTAAATTCGGGAATTTGTCCTCGAAAAAAGGAAATGTTGAATGAATTGATTGTAAATTATAATATTTGACGATTTCTGTCCCCGTTAAGGAAGATATTAATCTTAGGGAAAATGGAATTTCCACAACAACCGCAAATCCTTCTGATATCATTTGAGAATACAAATTCTTGTTATATCCCCAAACCGGATTTTGGATAGAATCATTAACGAAAATAATCAAATGATTCTGTTGATACATTCGAAAAATAAAACGTTTTACAATTAGTAAACTAGATTTATTGTCATAACCTACATTTTCCAACAAATTCGATCTATTTAAACCATGATCATGAGCAAATGCATAAATATACTCCCGAAAGCTAAGTGGGTATAGGAGGTCATGTTGCCCAGATCTATCTAGTTCTAAATATCCTTGAAATTCTGCCATTTAAAATTCGACTTGAATTGAAAATAGGATAGGGGATTTATTGGGTTATCAAATGATACATAGTACGATACAGTCGAAACAAGGTATTATAGTAAGAAAAAAACGTATACCTCGAAAAAGGTAAGACTCATCAAGGGACTCTCTATCCTCTCTTTTTTCACCTAATTGATTTAGGTTCATTCTAGGATTCATTTTAGGATAACAAGATGGTTAGAAATCCTTTATTTTTTCAATCCAATCGCTCTTTTGATTTTGAAAAAAAATCTCTTTATCAATATACTGCCTTCTTCTACACATTTATCTCCACCACATAATATAATGGAGATGGAGATAGCTAATAGTTAGGATTCATAAAAAATGGATAATCCGCTCATGGGAAAGGCCCTTCCCGCGTCAAGCACTAATATATTTTTAACGTCTAATTAGATCGGGTAATCATTCAAAAATGAAGAACAGGAACTCGTTACTTTTTGTTTCCCTATAATTGGAACCTATAGTAGGGCTCTATCCATTTATTTACGTGACTCAACTGTCAATTTAGTTTTCATTTCTTTTTAATTGGATTTTGTTCCCTGTCAAGAATTCAAACAATTTCAACAAGGTTTTGCGCCTATAGGGTATAGGGTAAGAATGAAATATTTTCATAATTCTTTATTGATACGACATGCTGCTTTTTCCATTCATTCCTTTCAGGATCAGTCGTAGTCTTACAAATTCTATCGATAGTATAGACGAATCCGTTGCTTCATACAAATGTGTAAAAAATGCTAGCCGCACTTAAAAGCCGAGTACTCTACCATTGAGTTAGCAACCCGAACGAAAATAATTAGAATGTATAGATACAACCGGAATCCTAATAACTAATAAATAGATTGAATTGCACGACTCAATCAAAACATTTGATTTTTAAAAAGGAAAAACAAAAATCTACAAATTTATAATCAATATTTATAATCAATTATGAACATAAAAAAAAAATGACCAGATCCGATGAAAATCCAAATATTTGTAGACCGGCTCTTGTCTCTTATGTTATCCATTCTTCTATTTTATTTAATTCTTTTGTTAATCATTTTCATTTTAATAAAAAACAAAAAGACTTCTTGTATTACAGCAAACCTAATCAACCCTTTATTTGTATTTGAATGAAATAATATCAAATCTAATCAAATCTAATCAAATCTACGGGACGGAGATAAATAGATTCATTTATCTAGAAATATATTCTATTTATTTGATAAACTGTTGTCAATATGAATGTAAATGGTGAGAAAAGAATACAATGAAGAAATGAAAAAAATTCGAAATTGAAATTCAAATGGAAATCCAAATTTCCATTCCATTTTTGTTGGATTGGCACTGCATAGATAATCGACATAGAGATAAAAGAAAAGGGTGTAGATAGTAGAAATAAGAAATTAAATATGATATATTAAATATTTAAATATGATATAAATTCGAAATCGAAAAAGGGAAAAAATAGCAGAGAAAAGATTATACAAAACTCTATACAAATAATCCACACCTTATTTATATTTTATATTATTATTTATATTTTATATATTTGATTAATTGAATTTTGGTTGTTGATTAAGGCGAAGTTCCATAAAAACCCCTGCCTTCTTTGAAATATCATGAACAGTTCCTGTAGGCTGAGCGCCCTTTTCAAGGAAATATAGAATAACAGGAACATTTAAATAGGTTTGATTCTTTATCGGATCATAAAACCCCACTTTCCGAAGAGCTCTTCCTTCTCTTCGTGATCGAACATCAATTGCAACGATTCGATAAATGGCTCATTGGGATAGATGTAGATAAAAAATACCCCCCCCCCCCCGAGAAACGTATAAGAAGTTTTCTCCTCGTACGGCTCAAGAAAATTCACATTCTTTTTTTGTAGAAAATTCGAATGTCAAATAGATCCATAAAATCATCAAATCCATTAGACGAACAACTGTCTTTCTTTAATATATTATTTAAATACTTATTTCTTATTCTTTCACCAACCCCAACCAAAAAATTATACATAACATATTTGTAATTTGAACTCTCATAACTCAAGTTGTATAACTCGCAAAGGAAACCTTTTACGCATTTCATTTATTGAGTGGTCTCTAATCCTCTTTTGTCTGTTTCCTTTCGAATCTATTTTTATTCTTAATTTTCATCTAGTTCTAATTGTTGAGACAATTGAAACGGTATTTCCTTGTTCTAGGATCCTTTATCTTTGCCTTGAATCGTTGGGTTTAGACATTACTTCGGTGATCTTGAATCGTTTCAAAATAGCAGCAACATACATTTTGGGGATTTCTTTATATCAAAGAATCATACGAATGGTTGATTCATGTGTAATACACTTTTGATTTGATTGAAAGAGTTTTACCAATTCAAAAAATTTTTACTTTTGAATTGGAAACTTTCAATTTCTCTATCAAAAATATACTTACAAAGTTGTCCCAATTTATTAATTGATACTAACCTTAGATTCTTGCCTCCTAGAAACGAATCAATACGTTCTGTTCTGCTCGAGCTTCATCATGGATGATACGGTTTACACCACAACCCCCCCAAAAATGAGGTTCTAGTCAAAGAGAACAAACGATGTCGAGCCAAGAGCACTTTCATTCCCATATAATATAAAATATAATATAAAAAAGATGGTGGATGTAAGAATCCACAGCGGATCGTGTCCTTCAAGTCGCACGTTGCTTTCTACCACATCGTTTTAAACGAAGTTTTACCATAACATTCCTTTAGTTTGGAGCTAGTATGTAATTAATTCCATTATGGAATCATGAATAATCATTGGTTCGGTCGGTACTTAAGTAATCTATATTTTCTTTTTTCTTTCTATATGAAATAGAGTTTATGAAGAAGTCTTAGCAAGAATTCAATTTAAGACCAAATACATATATACCTATATTTTCTTTTTTTAAAGTAAATAATTAAAAAAAATAATCTAAATCATTATTTTCAATAACATGAAAAAAAAAAAAAAAGAAGTTATTTTTGAGTCTGCATCGTCAAATAACTTTATATAGATAAAAAATCCAATTTATTTTTTAGTGAAATAGTGGCTCAAAGAATGATGGATTAAGGAAGATTTAGGGTCTTTTTTTTTGTTTTCATACTGATTGAAAAAATTAGTATCGAAATAATATGGGATCCTGAATGTGTCAGATAGACTCAAGAATTGTTACTGAAAGAAATTATACCTATTATTAAATTAAATAGGTAATATTTAGAGATCCAAAATGGATTCTATTTCATTTGTGTGTTATTTGAACACAAATCCATTTTTCATTTTGTGAAAAAGATAGGATTCAGAAAAGACTCATTAAGAATCCAATATTTTTGGATATTCTACTCTTAATATAATCTACAGAAGAACTCTTAATATAATCTACAGAAGATTGTTCAAAAAAGGAATCGTTATTCTGATAAAATATATATCATATATTTTATATGATATATATGGGTTAAGTATGTAATAATATCACAATTTGTTGGATATGTGGACAAATATGCTCTGGGACGGAAGGATTCGAACCTCCGAATAGCGGGACCAAAACCCGTTGCCTTACCACTTGGCCACGCCCCATTTCGATTTGCCGCTAATAAAGACTAATATTAGTATTGGTTGTTCGTCAACTCCAGCCTAAATATTTATAAAATAAATTCGATTCTTGATAGAATAATTCTATATGGATATATAGAATTAAACTGATGAATTTAATTGATTGCTCATTACATCTAATTCAATTAAGATATTGTATGAAAGTATGATTTATTCTATTTCCCTTTTTTTTTATTTAAGAATTGAAGTTGAAAAGGTTTTGATTGGGCGAGTTCAAATCAACTAAATCAAAGAAAGTTTTTTGGTATATCTAATTTATTTTTATTCATTTTCGCTTATATCAATAACTCGCCTTATTAATAACTCAATCAAAATAACTACAATTACCCTCAAAAACAAAATGTTTGTTATGCTTAATATATTTAGTTTGATCTGGATCTGTCTTAATTCTGACCTTTCTTCAAGTAGTTCTTTTGTCGCCAAATTGCCCGAGGCCTACGCTTTTTTAAATCCAATCGTAGATTTTATGCCAGTAATCCCTCTGCTATTTTTTCTCTTAGCTTTTGTTTGGCAAGCTGCTGTAAGTTTTCGATGAAATTTTGCATACTGTGCTAGACAAATTCATGATTTATTTGAAAACAAAAAAAAATTATAACAATTGATAAGATCAGATAAGTCTTATAGTATGAATCCTCGATTCAAATCAAATATTGAATATATATAGTAGGGTATGCGGTATAAAATACAAATAGAGAATCTATTCTCTTTTTTGCTAAAAAAAGAATCTTGGAGATTATTTAATGCTGACTCTAAAACTATTTGTTTACACGGTAGTAATATTCTTTGTCTCTCTATTCATCTTTGGATTCCTATCTAATGATCCGGGGCGTAATCCTGGACGTGAAGAATAAAAAATAAACAAGATTTTTTGTTTTTCTTGCTTGATTTTAAAATGTTCTTTTAGTAGAATTTTGAAAATGTTCTTTAGTAGGATTTTAGCTATTTCACATTTTTAACTATAACGTAACTATAGAAAATAACTTAAAAAAAAACGTAACTATAAGAAAATAACTTAAAAAAAGGAAACTCGCGATAAATTTGAAAGGAAATACAAAGTTATCGACGAAAACGGAAAGAGAGGGATTCGAACCCTCGGTACGAAAAACCCGTACAACGGATTAGCAATCCGACGCTTTAGTCCACTCAGCCATCTCTCCCCTAATTGAAAAAGAATAATTCCTATGTTCCCTAAGTCAAAATAAAACTTGCAAAAATCCCTTCTTATTTTTTTTATTTATTTTTGAAATATATAAATATTACTATATAAAAAACAATAAAATAATAAAAAAAAAATAAAGAATAAGAAATAAAATAGAAAAAAATCCCTCTTTGATTTTTTTCAAAGAAACCTTTTCTTTCCACGGCTTGGCCTGGTCAGTACCTAACTGGGCCGAGCCTCTTTTGTTCCAACAAATCCAATTCAAATGATTTATTTCATTTGAAAACACAAATGCTTATTATTGATATTGAAAGAATCATAAGAAAGACTATTTTGATTCCTTTGATATGAAATCAAAATGTCATTTAATTTCTTAGCTTTATTTTTTCTTGACTCTATTTTTATCTACGTTTTCATTATTATTCTATTCCTTTTGTACTTTTTATTTCAGTTTTATTTCAGTAAAATATTAGTAAAGTAACTGTAAATAAATAAAAAATAATAAAAAAACGAAGCATAAATTCTTAAACAATGCATTTTTATGTTACGGCTTAAATAGTTTTGTCAAGCCATATCCGTCAAAAACCTCTCGCAAAAGGCTTGGTTTTTAGTTATTTAAATTAGTCCTCGTTTCCTACTCTCATTAAGTCCTGTCGTTAACACTCTAATTTTCATGATTCTTTTTTGAGCCTATCTTTTGATTATGACTGAGTTTCTTGTTCGACAAAAAGTCGATTTATATACAATAATTGGATTGTAGCGGGTATAGTTTAGTGGTAAAAGTGTGATTCGTTCTATTAATCCCTTAATAGTTAAGGGGTACCTCGGTTTGATGAATATTCCATTCCGATCAAAAACTTTATCTCGTAAAAAGGATTTAATCCTTTCCCTCGCAATGAAAAATTCGAGGAAAAATATACATTCTCGTGGTTTGTATTCAAGAGTCAATTACAAATTGAAAAATTGGATTATGAAATTACGAAACATAATTTTTTATTAATTGGGATCAATACTTCCAATTGAATGAGTAAGGAATCCATGGATAAAGATAGAAAGTTTTTTTCTAATCGTAACTAAATCTTTAATTTGTTATTTGTTATTTTTGTTGTGTTGTATAGGGAAAATTGAAGCAAAATAGCTATTAAATAATGACTTTGGTTTACTAGAGACATTTACAAATTTTTTAGCTCGGTGGAAATAAAACGCTTTTCCTAAAGATTCTTTTAAATAGAAATAGAGAACGAAGTAACTAGAAAAAATGTTAGAATTCCCTTCTTTTCTAGAAGGATCGTCTAGAAAGCGGGTCATTTTGAATGCATTCATACAGAAAAGCTGACATAGATGTTATCGGTCGAATTTTTTGAATTTCGTTCCTATCTTACATCTGGAAATTTATCCATTTCCCATAAAGGAGCCGAATGAAACCAAAGTTTCACGTTCGGTTTTGAATTAGAGACGTTAAATTCAAAATGATGAATCAACGTCGACTATAACCCCTAGCCTTCCAAGCTAACGATGCGGGTTCGATTCCCGCTACCCGCTTGTGCTTACTTTATTTCTTATCTCTATTCAATATTTCTATCAATCTCTCTCTTTTTATATTCTAAAATTCTTGATAAAAAAAGAAA